TCTCGATGGAAAAACACAGAGACAGGGGACTCATCTCTGAATAGCCCAAAGAGTGGATCTCCAGGGTTCCAAATGAATCGGCTTAGTCGAAAAAGGCTTTGTTCTTTGTAAGATATATCTCGTGTCTGCAAGAACTCCGAATCATTCTCTTGAAGCTCACCCTCTTCATTATAATACTCTTCCTTATCCTCTCCAGGATACTCTTCCTTATCCTCTCCAGGATACTCTTCCTTATCCTCTCCAGGATACTCTCCACCACCCTCTTGAAGCGCATACTGTTCATCATACGCTTCATCACCCCCTTTATCAACCTCTTCATCATCCTCGTGAAGCTCATACTGTTCATCATAATACTCTTCCTTAGCCTCTTCATCCGCTTCAGGATACTCTCCATCACCCTCTCCAGCATACGCTCCATCAGACCCATAGAAGGGAAATCCCAATTCATTGGGAATGTCGATACAATCCAATAGAAAGTCCAAAGGGCTCCATATTGTAGGAGCCCAAACTATGTTAGTGACGAACTCCTGTTCCGGGTCGAGGACTCCTTCCCAGTCTTCCAACCCCACTTCGGATCCTTGATAGAGAAATCCCGCATCAAGGATAGAAAAATATCCATTTTGCATCATATCTAAGGGATTCCTTGGTTCGGGCCGAAGAAGCAAAGTCACTCGATCATTATCAAACTGACTGCAATCCTTTTCTGTCCGTGAGTCTCCCACCAGAGCGCCTTCTACTTCTAATAGGCCATGAACTAGCTCAGAATCATCCTCAGCGGGTCTATAAGAAGTGATCCCAGTGTCGGGTCCGGGTAGAGACCAAAGAGTTTGAGCGACCGATCCGGCAGAACAACTCAAAAGATAAAGAAGTATCGTTAATTTCTTCATGCTCGTTCCAAGTTCGAAGTACCATTTGTACAAATAAGAATGCCCTTCCTTCCGTAAGTTCTGCGTGATATAGAGAAATATAGGATCTATGAGGCAATTACTTAGAAGTACATTTTGTGCTACAGCCCTTCCTATCTGATACAAAAAGATCCTCCGATCCTGAGACCACCTTACCTGGGATTGAAAATCCCAAGTTTGTCTATGAACAGCAGATAGAATTGTATTAGTGTCTATAATTGATTTCTTCTGTGTAATACTAATCGATAGGGCCTCGTTGGTAAGTGCTGCAAGATCTCGTGCACTGGAACCCATGGTTATGTACCCCAATCTATTAGTATGAAACATTTTCTTTTCCAAGCGAAATCCCCTAGTATATGAAAGAGTGAGAAAGTGCTTTCGTTGGTGTGGAATAGGAAGCCTTCGTATCTTAATGCACGTATTTAATTTATTCAGACCTATTAGAGTGGGATCCACCTTTTGGGGAATATGAGTCGAAGCAATAACAAGAAGATTTTTAGTGGAACATCTTTCACAACCCCCGGAGAGATGGTTCACTAATAGACCGAGGGATAAGCAATCCGACTCCCACCAACGCAGATTATGAATATTTGGCATCCATATTATGCAAGGAGACATTGCTTTTGCTAATTCGAATTGAAGGTTGATATAAGATTGGTGGTCTAGTCCCTGCAACAGCTTCGTAGCTATCAAATCCCACCCAGTTAACCCTTCCAGCCTATTAGTCATATGCCTATCAATCTCCCTATCATCAATCTCCCTATCATCAATCTGACTCTCATCAATCTCACCCTCATCACAATCTGACTCTCATCAATCTCACCCTCATCACGATTCAGATCATAACGAGCCCCAAGATCAAACCAACGAGCCCCAAGATCAAAATCCTCAATAAAACTATCACCAATACCATTTCCCACATGACCAAGACTACGAAGAATGTTAAGAATGCTAGCCACAAGGCCCTTAACAATAGGCACAAGCTCAATCTCCGCCTCCTCACCAAAACCAAGAGGCCGAGAAGGAGGAGGACCATACTCAAAAGAACTATTAGCATCCGTATTAATATAAGTCTTAAAATGAACCTCGTACTCTTCATCTTTAACATCATAAAAATCATCTACAGGCTTGCGGAACCTGTCCGTAGATACCGTAATGAAAGGAACATAAGAGTTTGTCGCTAGGTATTTGACCAAATAGGATCGTCCAGTTCCTCTAGAACCTATCACTAAAATACCCCTAGCGGGGGGTAAGGCTAAGCGGAGCGAAAAGGATTTTCCAGGAGATGGGAAATCAAAACTATTAGCCCCACACGGGGTTTGTGAATAAGTGATTGTCTGATAATGAGCAAGGAATATCCGTCTTTCCGCTAAACAGGATGTATTGCACTCATAATTCATTAGAGACTTTTTATGAATGTCAACTAAGTCCCGTAAGTAATTTGCTCCCGGTTGTTCAATCGTTTGATAACCAGAGTCATTCTTTGAGAAATGATCACTATGAGTCAGACTCCATAGAATTTGATCAATCTCAATCCTTTTGTCTGTCGTTAAGGTGCAGAACTGAACCAAGAATTCTCTTTCTTCATCATCAAT